TATGTATCCTGATTTTGTTCTTTCACTATCAGTTGACAAGGTTGAAGGTATTCTATCTAATTATTTTTATAGATAGTTTTGTTAAAGAAAAAGAAATCCTATCATTTTTTCATTTTTAAGAGTCGGTTGGCTAATGAAAAAAAAGAAGGATTTTTCTTCTCTTAAATTTTAAATTAAAGTAAAAACAAAATATGAAATTGAATTTTCACCCAATATCCTTGGTCTTTGCAAGAACCGCGTGAATCACTACACTACTTGATTCACATGGTTCTGGCCGGTTGATACAAAGGTGTTTTATATACACCGCATTGAACTCTGTTTATATTCGGAAGAACTTTTGTTGAAGTTAACTAGAGGTTAAGGTAAATGAACCATAACTATGTAGCCCTATTCCTAATAGATTGACCCCAAAATAGCATATCCAAATTATAAGAAAGCCGAGAGTCGCCACAATTGCGGAATTTGCCCCCTGCAAATTTTTATTTGTTCGAGTATGCAAATAAATTGCGAAGACGATCCAAGTAATAAAGGCCCAAGTTTCCTTTGGATCCCAACTCCAATATGATCCCCATGCTTCATTAGCCCATACTGCTCCTGAAAGAATACCTATGGTTAAAAAGATAAATCCTAGGCTAATCACACGATAACTCCAAAAATCTAATTGTTGAATCAATTGAGCCTTGTAATAATTCTTAGCATAAAAAATATTGTTTCTTTCATTCTTGTATTGGATTTCACCAAACGAAAATGACTCATTTAATTTTAATAAATTATTACTTTTAGAACTATAAAAAATCTTTCTAAATGTAATGACTAGAAGTGCTACCGATAATAATGATCCACAAAGAAGAGCCGCATAGCTTAATATCATCATACTTACGTGCATTATTAACCATTCCGATTGTAGAGCGGGTACTAATATTGTGGGTTTCCGTATTTCATTTAAAAGACCCGATGTAGCAAAACCTTGGGTAAAAATAGTACTTGAAGCAGTTATTGTGGTTAAATAATTTTTTCTTATTTTGAAATAAGGCACTATATGAATAAGGGAGAAACTCCATGAAAGAAAAATTAATGATTCATATAAATCACTTAGCGGGAAATGTCCCGAAGAAATCCAACGGGTGAGCAATAATCCTGTTAGACATAAAAAAGTAGCTATCATTCCCTTTTCTGACGAATCATATGTTATGATTTCATTGCCAAATAAGGTTATCAAATGAATTGTAATTACAATTGAAACAATAGAAAAGGAAATATGAGTTAATATATGCTCTAAAGTTGAAAATATCATCATCATAAAAATGAAAAAGGGGGAGGGAATCCCCATATAAATTTAATTAATAAATAGAAATAGGGAATTTTATTTATTTTTATTATAGGATGTATTGGATCTCTTTTAGAAGATGGCATGCCGCCACTCGGACTCGAACCGAGATGCTCTAGCACTGCTTCCTAAGAGCAGCGTGTCTACCGATTTCACCATAGCGGCTTGCTCGAACTCATAATAGCCTATTTATATTCAATCGTCGAGATTGAATAAGTCAATTCACTCAAATAAGTTTTTTTAGTAAAGATTCAAGTAGTTTATATATATATTAGCGAAAAATAGAAAAATAGAATTCTTGCAACTAGAGAATTCTCGCGAAAAAAACTTTTTTCATTTTTTACTTTTATTATTATTGTCATTATTTCTGCTTTATCAGATTTCAGAAAAAAAAAAAAAAAAGAAATTTTATCAATGAATCTAAAATATGTCTATTTTTGACTACTCCAAATTGACACTTGTACATAATATCTCAACAATGAAGTTTTTTTATTGATTGGACTGAAAGTTGTAGATATATGATAAATACATTCCATATTACATATAGTAAAAAAGTAAATAAATGAAGAAGTAAGAAAGTTATCCAAAAATTTTTAACATGAAATCAATTAGTTTCAACAATTCATTAATTTTAACTAAAAATCTTATATCTGCCCTTCCCGAGAAAGATAAAAATTTTTCATTATCATTATTGTAAAGGTCGATGGGGAAAATAAGACTCCCCACCACCAAAATCTGATTGAAAATATACTAAAAAAAATACAATATTTTTTATTTCTTTAGATTTCAGAAAATACAAGAATTTTTTTCTTATCTTATAAGAAAAGAATAAGATAAGATTAAAAGTCTAGGACTGCCAATTGTTTTATTATTTAATATAGATATAGAAATATAGATATTAACAAATATAGATATAGATAATAGATAATTACTGATCCAATTTTTTGAGTCAAATCCATTCTGATTATTCCAATCTTTTAGGACTTAGTTGTTTGTCGTACAAAAAAACTTTTTGAATTCCCGGTAGAAAGAGATTTCCCTAATGACAAAGCTTTTAACGCTGCCCAATATCCTTTCCTTTTCCAAATATTTTTACGAATACGCTTTTTTGATATCGAAGTACGTTTTTTTGGAACTGCCATTTAAAAATGAAGAAGTTACTCATTGTTATAGTTGGATGTGAAAGACATCTATTGTTCAAAACCAATTATTTTTTCTTATTCATGATCTATTTTTCTCTAAAAAAGATTCTCTTCATAAAAAAGAAATATAGATATATATAGATATATCTGTAAAAATTTGATCAAAAATGACTCGAAATAACATAAAAAATTTTTGATTCAATACACTATTCGTAAAACCAAAAATTTTTGGTTTGGAACTCTTAATTCTCGTTGTTTATATCTCAAAGTTATATCTTTAGAATCTGCTATGTGATAGAAATCAAACTTAATAAAATAAATAAAGAGCCTAAAAGACCTTTATTTTCGTCATTCTATTCTATACTTTATTTACATGTAATAAAATACCTCAAAGGATTGTAAACTTTTGCCTAAAAACGTGAGTCTTTTTTTAGTAATCTTTTTTTAGTAAAACTTGAGAAAAAATATACCTAAATTCCATTTTCAAATTCGAATGAGACTAGTAAGAAAGATCTGTTTTTTTGATAAAAAAAGTTCATTTTAGATCTATAATCTTCTAAACTTTACTAATAAATTGTTTTGATTGAAATGGAAAACAATCAATCCCATAATGAATTAGTTAATGAGTTGAAATAAAGTAACTAAAATAAAGAGTTTTTTTCATTAGACCAATGACCTTAGTTAATCCTATAATTCATATAATTCATATCAACATCAGTACTCTTTTTAGCCTAAATTGTTTTATTATTTTTATTAATTATTATTACGATTATTAATTATTATGATAATTTCTCGTAATAATATATTTATTTATATTTATATTCTTTTTATTTATATTTTATATATGGCACTTGGTCATATCATTTCTCCAATTGTAACTTCTTGTTTTGAATATTTGAACGATTTTGAAAAGACTCAAAATAAATATAAATACTAATATAAAATTATGAAATTAAATTTAAATAAATTAGTGCATATCTTGATTTTTTAGTGACTTTTTCGAAAGAGGTAAGATCCGGTGAATCGGAAACAATTAATTAAGAATAAAAAACTTTTTTTATGGAACAGACATATCAATATGCGTGGATAATACCTTTTCTTCCACTTCCAGTTCCTATGTTAATAGGGGTGGGACTTCTTCTTTTTCCGACGGCAACAAAAAGTCTTCGTCGTATGTGGGCTTTTCAGAGCGTTTTATTGTTAAGTATAGTCATGATTTTTTCCATGAATCTGTCTATTCAGCAAATAAATAGCAGTTCTGTCTATCAATATGTATGGTCTTGGATTATCAATAATGATTTTTCTTTAGAATTCGGATACTTAATCGATCCACTTACTTCTATTATGTCAATATTAATCACTACTGTTGGAATTTTAGTTCTTATTTATAGTGATAATTATATGTCTCATGATCATGGATATCTGAGATTTTTTGCTTATATGAGTTTTTTCAGTACTTCCATGTTGGGATTAGTTACTAGTTCAAATTTGATACAAATTTATATTTTTTGGGAATTGGTTGGAATGTGTTCGTATCTATTAATAGGATTTTGGTTCACACGACCTGTTGCAGCAAAGGCTTGTCAAAAAGCGTTTGTAACTAATCGTGTTGGTGATTTTGGTTTATTATTAGGCATTTTGGGGTTTTATTGGGTAACAGGAAGTTTCGAATTTCGTGATTTATTCCAAATATTAAATAACTTGATTTCTACTAATGAGGTAAATTTTTTATTTGTTACTTTGTGCGCTGTTCTATTATTTGGCGGTGCTATTGCTAAATCTGCACAATTTCCCCTTCATGTATGGTTACCTGATGCAATGGAAGGGCCGACTCCTATTTCAGCTCTTATACATGCTGCTACGATGGTAGCAGCAGGAATTTTTCTTGTAGCTCGACTTATGCCTCTTTTCATAGTCATACCCCACATCATGAATTTTATCTCTTTTATAGGGATAATAACAGTTTTTTTAGGAGCTACTTTAGCTCTTGCTCAAAAAGACATTAAGAGGGGTTTAGCCTATTCTACAATGTCTCAATTGGGTTATATGATGTTAGCTCTAGGTATGGGGTCTTATCGCAGTGCTTTATTTCATTTGATTACTCATGCTTATTCCAAAGCATTATTGTTTTTAGGATCGGGATCTGTTATTCATTCGATGGAAACTCTTGTTGGATATTGTCCAGAAAAAAGCCAGAACATGGTACTTATGGGAGGTTTAACAAAACATGTACCAATTACTAAAAATTCTTTTTTATTAGGTACACTTTCTCTTTGCGGTATTCCACCCCTTGCTTGTTTTTGGTCCAAAGATGAAATCCTTAATGATAGTTGGTTGTATTCACCTATTTTTGCAATAATAGCTTGGTCTACGGCGGGATTAACTGCATTTTATATGTGTCGGATTTATTTACTTACTTTTGAAGGACATTTAAACGTTCATTTTCAAAATTACAGTGGAAAAAGGAATACCCCCTTGTATTCAATATCTCTATGGGGTAAAGAAGGTTCAAAAATAACTAAAAAAAACTT